TCCTTATATATCGTATTAACAATCGAAAGATGGTCGAAAGAAAAAATCTTTATTTGACAGGGCTTCTTCCTATACCAATGAATTCCATTGGACCCAGCAATGATACACTGGAAGAATCTTTTGAGTCAACCAATATCAATAGGTTAATTGTTCCGCTCCTGTATCTTCCAAAAGGAAAAAAGATCTCTGAGAGCTCTTTCCTGGATCCGAAAGAGAGTAACAGATGGTCAGAACTTCATCTGGTTTCGAATCCTACTGAGAGGTCCACTAGAGATCGGAAATTGTTGAAGAAAGAACAAGATGTTTCTTTTGTTCTTTCTAGGCAATCGGAAAATAAAGAAATAGTAAATATATTCAATATAATTATGTATTTACAAAATACTGTCTCAATTCATCCTATTTCATCAAACCCGGGATGTGATATGGTTCCGAAGGATGAACTGGACAGTTCCAATAAGATTTCATTCTGGAACAAAAATCCACTTTTTGGTTTATTTCATCTATTCAATGACCGGAACAGGGAGGGATACACCTTACACCACGATTTTGAATCAGAAGAGATATTTCAAGAAATCGCAGATCTATTCACTCTATCAATAACTGAGCCGGATCTGGTGTATCATAAGGTATTTGCTTTTTCTATCGATTCCTTCGGATTGTATCAAAAACAATTCTTAAATGAGGTATTCAACTCCAGGGATGAATCGAAAAATAAATCTTTATTGGTTCTACCCCCGCTTTTTTATGAAGAGAATGATTCTTTTTATCGAAGGATCATAAAAAAATGGGTCCGGACCTCTTGCGGGAATGATTTGGAAGATCCAAAACCAAAACTAATGGAGGCAGTTAATCAATATAGATTGAGCCGAAATCAGATTCAAATCCAATATAGCACCTATAGGTACATAAGAAATGTATGGAATCGATTCTTTTTAATGAATCGATTCGATCGCAACTTCGAATATGGAATTCAAGGGTATCAAATAGAAAATGATACTCTGAATCATAGAACTATAATGAAATACACGATCAACCAACATTTCTCCAATTTGAAAAAGAGTAAGAACAAATGGTTCGATCCTCTTATTTTGATTTCTCGAACCGACAGATCCATGAATGGGGATCCTAATGCATATAGATACAAATGGTCCAATGAGAGCAAGAATTTCCAGGAACATTTGGACCATTTCATTTCTGAGCAGAATAGCCGTTTTCAAGTAGTGTTCGATCGATTACGTCTTAATCAATATTCGATTGATTGGTCTGAGGTTATCGACAAAAAAGATTTGTCTAAGCCACTTTTTTTCTTTTTGTACAAGTTTTTTCTCCTTTTGTCTAACTCACTTCCTTTTTTCTTTGTGAGTTTCGGTAGTATGCCGATTCATAGGTCCGAGATCCACACCTATGAATTGAAAGGTCCGAATGATCCCTTGTGTCAGCCGTTGTTAGAATCAATAGGTCTTCAAATCGTTCATTTGAAAAAAAGAAAACCCTTCTTATTGGATGACTATGATACTTCCCAAAAATCGAAATTATTGATCAATGGAGGAACAATATCACCATTTTTGTTCAATAAGATACCAAAGTGGATGATTGACTCATCCCATACGAGAAAGAATCGCAGGAAATCTTTTGATAACACGGATTCTTATTTTTCAATGAGATCCCACGATCAAGACAATTGGCTGAATCCCGTGAAACCTTTTCATAGAAGTTCATTGATATCCTCTTTTTATAAAGCAAATCGACTTCGATTCTTGAATAATCGATATAACTTCTCCTTCTATTGTAACAAAAGATTCCCCTTTTATGTGGAAAGGGCCGGTATCAATAATTATGATTGTACGTATGGACAATTCCTTAATATCTTGTTCATTCGCAACAAAATATTTTCTTTGTGCGGCGGGAAAAAAAAACATGCTTTTTTGGAGAGAGAGACTATTTTACCAATCGAGTTACAGGTATCTAACATATTGATACCTAACGATTTTCCGCAAAGTGGTGACGAAGGGTATAACTTGTCCAAATCTTTCCATTTTCCAATTCTATCCGATCCATTCGTTCGGAGAGCTATTTATTCGATCACAGACATTTCTGGAACACCTCTAACAGAGGAACAAATAGTCAATTTTGAAAGAAGTTATTGTCAACGTCTTTCAGATATGAATCTACCTGTTTCAGAAGGGAAGAACTCTCAGTATCTGAATTTGAATTCAAACATGGGTTTGATTCACACTCCATATTCTGAGAAATATTTACCATCCGAAAAGAGGAAAAACCGTAGTACTTGTCTAAAAAAATGCCTTGAGAAAGGGCAAATGTACAGAACCTTTCAACGAGATAGTGCTTTTTCAACTCTCTCAAAATGGAATCGATTCCAAAGATATATACCATGGTTCCTTACCTCGACAGGGTACAGATGTCTAAATTTCATATTTTTAGATACTTTTTCAAACCTATTGCCGATACTAAATAGAAGCCAAAAATTTGTATCCGTTTTTCATGATATTATGCATGGATCAGATATATCATGGCGAATTCTTCAGAAAAAATTGTGTCTTTCACAATGGAATCTGATAAGTAAGATTTCGAGTGAGTGTTTACAAAATTTTCTTCTGTCCGAAGAAATTACTCATCGAAATAATGAGTCACCATTGATATCGACACATCTGAGATCGCTAAATATTCGGGAGTTCCGCTATTCAATCCTTTTCCTTCTTCTTGTTGCTGGATATCTCGTTCATACACATCTTCTCTTTGTTTCTCGATTCTCTAGTGAGTTACAGACAGAGTTCGAAAGGGTCAAATCTTTGACGATTCCATCATACATGATTGAGTTGCGAAAACTTCTGGATAGGTATCCTACATCTGAACTTAATTCTTTCTGGTTAAAGAATCTCTTTCTAGTTGCTCTGGAACAATTAGGAAATTCTCTAGAAGAAAGACGAGGTGGCGGCAAGGGTGGTGGTCGTGGGGTCAAATCAATACGTTCTAAGAAGAAAGATTTTAATCTCATCGATCTCATAAGTATCATACCAAATCCCATCAATCGAATAGCTTTTTCGAGAAATACGAGACATTTAAGTCATACAAGTAAAGCGATCTATTCCTTGATAAGAAAAAGAAAAAACGTGAATGGGGATTGGATTGATGATAAAATAGAATCCTGGGTCTCGAGCAGTGGTTTGATTGATGATAAAGAAAGAGAATTCTTAGTTCAGTTCTCTACCTTAACGACAGAAAAAAGGATTGATCAAATTCTATTGAGTCTGACTCATAGTGATCATTTATCAAAGAATAACTCGGGTTATCAAATGATTGAACAACCGGGAACAATTTACTTACAATATTTAATTGACATTCATAAAAAGTATCTAATGAATTATGAGTTCAATACATCCTGCTTAGCAGAAAGACGGATATTCCTTGCTCATTATCAGACAATAACTTATTCACAAACTGCATGTGGGGCTAGTAGTTTTGATTTCCCATCGCATGGGAAACCTTTTTCGCTCCGCTTAGCCCTAACCCCTCCTAGGGGTATTTTAGTGATAGGTTCTATAGGAACTGGCCGATCCTATTTGGTCAAATACCTAGCGAAAAACTCCTATGTTCCTTTCATTACAGTAGTTCTGAACAAGTTCCTGGAGACCAATCCTAAGGATTGGGGTATTGATGATAGTGAGGAGGATGTTTTCGATACTGATGATAGTGATGATAGTGACAATATTGATGATAGTGACAATATTGATGATTATGACAATCTCGACCGTGACCTTGATACGGAGCTGAAGTTTCTAACTATGATGAGTGCACTACCTATGGATATGATGCCGGAAATAGACCGATTTTATATCACCCTTCAATTCGAATTAGCAAAAGCAATGTCTCCTTGCATAATATGGATTCCAAACATTCATGATCTGGATATGACTGAGTCGAATGACTTATCCCTCGGTCTATTAGTGAACTATCTCTCCAAGAATTGTGAAAGATGTTCCACTAAAAATATTCTTGTTATTGCTTCGACTCATATTCCCCAAAAAGTAGATCCCGCTCTAATAGCTCCGAATAAATTAAATACATGCATTAAGATACGAAGGCTTCTTATTCCACAACAACGAAAGCACTTTTTCACTCTTTCATATACTAGGGGATTTCACTTGGAAAAGAAAATGTTCCATATTAATGGATTGGGGTCCATAACTATGGGTTCCAATGTACGAGATCTTGTAGCACTTACCAATGAGGCCCTATCGATTAGTATTATACAAAAGAAATCCATTATAGACACTAATATAATTAGATCTGCTCTTCATAGACAGACTTGGGATTTGCGATCTCAGGTAAGATCGGTTCAGGATCATGGGATCCTTTTCTATCAGATAGGAAGGGCTGTTTCACAAAATGTACTTCTAAGTAATTGCTCCATAGATCCTATATCCATCTATATGAAGAAGAAATCATGTAACGAGGGGGATTCTTATTTGTACAAATGGTACTTCGAACTGGGAACGAGCATGAAGAAATTAACAATACTTCTTTATCTTTTGAGTTGTTCTGCCGGATCGGTCGCTCAAGACCTTTGGTCTCCACCCGGACCTTATGAAAAAAATGGGATCACTTCTTATGGACTCGTTGAGAATGATTCTGATCTAGTTCATGGCCTATTAGAAGTAGAAAGCGCTCTGGTGGGATCCTCACGGACAGAAAAAGATTGCAGTCAGTTTGATAATGATCGAATGACATTGCTTCTTCGGCCCGAACCAAGGAATCCTTTAAATATGATTCAAAATGGATCTAGTTCCATCGTTGATCAGAAATTTCTCTATGAAAAATATGAATATGAATCGGAGTTTGAAGAAGGGGAAGGAGTCCTTGACCCGCAACAGATAGAAGAGGAGTTATTCAACCACATAGTTTGGGCTCCTAGAATATGGCGCCCTTGGGGCTTTCTATTTGATTGTATCGAAAGGCCCAATGAATTGGGATTTCCCTAT